AAAAGATTAATATTAAACGTGTAAAAAATAAGGGATTTTTTATTCTTCACGGCCAGGATTACGTACTGGATCATTAGACAAAAATCCGAAGATGAAGAGAGACACAAAGAATATCACTACTGTGTAAACAAACAGTTTAAGAGTAAGCATTACCCAATCTCCATGATTGTTTTTTTTTGTAAAAAAAAGAAGGGGGGAATATATTCTCCGTTTTTATATCACATATATTTGTTTGATACTATGAAATAAAGCGATGTTTCTAGAAATAAAAAAGAAAATGATCTGAAATTAACTTGTAATGTATGTAATAAATAAGAATCTTTTATTAATATTAATTAGTTGATTCTAACCTTATATCCTTAACAACTATATAAATATAATATATAGAATAGAATAGATATGGAATATATATATAATCAATAATACATAGGGTCTGTTATTGGAAAAAGGTCCCCAGAACGGAGTTCTCGTGTCTATCCACGAATTTCAATGTTTGAATCTAGGATTTATATTGTAAGACTTATCTGATCTTATCAATTGTTATCATTTTTTTTAGTACATTATGAAATTAAAGACCTCATCGAAAACTTAGAGCGGCTTGCCAAACAAATGCTAAGAGAAAAAAGAATACAGGTATGACTGGCATAACATCTACGATTGGATTTAAAAAAGCGTAGGCCTCGGGCAATTTTGAAAAGAAAAAAAGACTCGAATAAAGAGTAAAATTAAGACAGATCAAACTAAAGATATTAAATGTAACAACCATTTTTTCATGAAGATAATTGCATTTTGATTGGGTAAATCTACAAAAATAATTATTTTTGTAGATTTACCCAATCAAATAAAAAAACTTCTATTCTCAAAGGATAAGAGAATAGAAGAAATTATACTTTCACATAATATTTTAATTCAATTATATGTAATGATCAATGAATTGGGTTTTATTCGATATTTAGACATGTTAAAATCCTAGCAACACTTTAATCAATTTATATTTAAAAAATGTTAACCAGAATTGATAAGTAATCAATACCAATATTAGTTTTATTAGTGTTGAATAGAAATCGAATTGGGGCGTAGTCAAGTGGTAAGGCAACGGGTTTTGGTCCCGCTATTCGGAGGTTCGAGCCCTTCCGTCCCAGAACATACCTGTTTTATCAGAATAAACGTTTTTTTGAACGAATCCTAATTATTTGCTATTTCATATCCATAATATAATGTATATACGTGTGTATGTGTAAAAATATTGATAAACCCCCCTTCTTTTTTTTACAAAAAAAAAAAGAGCGATTTCGTTTAAAAAATAAAAGATTTAGAATCATCTTGTTATCATAGAATGTAATGAATATAAACCGATTGGGTGGAAAAACAGAGGATCGAGTCCGTTTGTCACGAGGTATCTATCTTTTTCTTACTATCTATTTTAGTTTAGTATAACTAAATATAAAATAAGAATTATGAATAATAATAAGAAAACACAAACACTTTGTTTGAACTGTATCGCACTATAGTATTATTTAGTATTATTTGATAACCCAAATTTTACTTTGGTTCAAATAAACTTTCAATCAAACAAATAAAAATGGAAGAATTAAAAAAAAAATTAGACCGAGAGCGAATTCGGAAACAGGACTTTTATTTTTTATATCCACTTTTTTTCCAGGAGTATATTTATGCACTTACTCATAATCGTAGTTTCAATCGATCAAGTTTGTTCGAAAATGTAGGTTATGACAAAAAGGTTAGGTTACTAATTGTGAAACGCTTAATTACTCAAATGTATCACCAGAATTATTTTCTTATTTCTACTTATGATTATAACCAAAATGCTTTTTTGGGGCACAACAAACTTTTTTTTTTTCAAATCATATCGAGTAAGTTAGCAGTTATTGTAGAAATTAAACTTTTCCTAGGCGTAGTATCTTCTCTTGAAGATAATAAAATAGACGAATCTAAAAATTTACGATCAATTCATTCCATATTTCCCTTTTTAGAAGATCAATTCTCCCGTTTAAATTATGTGTCAAAGATACTAATACCTTATCCTGTTCATCTTGAAATATTGGTTTTAATTCTTCGTTGTTGGGTGAAAGATGCTTCTTCTTTACATTTGTTACGATTCGTTTTCCACGAGAATCGTAATTGGAACCTTTTATTTTTTCAAAATAAATATATTTCCAACCTTTCAAAAAGAAATCAGAGATTCTTTTTATTTTTATATAATTCTCATGTCTGTGAATACGAATCTATTTTTGTTTTTTTACGTAACCAATCCTATCATTTACAATCAACATTTTTTGGAACCTTTTTTGAGCGAACTATTTTCTATGGAAAAATAAAAAAAGAGTATCTTGTCAATGTCTTTACTAAAGATTTTCAAGCCATATCATGTATGTTCAAAGATATTTTTTTGCATTATGTTAGGTATCAAGGAAAATCTATTCTGGCTTCAAAATGGACGTTTTTTATTCTTAATAAATGGAACTATTACCTTGCTCTC